CGCTATCATCATCAATACCATCAATATCCACATCATCAAGCGCACCCATATAGTCCTCAGGATCGAGATCATCAATAGCTCTTTTCAAATCCAGCTTGTTCAGAAATACCGTAATGAAAGGAAGATAGGAGTTTGTCGCTAGGGATTTGACCAAATAGGATCGTCCAGTTCCTATAGGACCTATCACTAAAATACCCCTAGAGGGGGATAGGGCTAGGCGGAACGAAAAAGTTTTTTGTTTTCCATGAGATGGGAAATGAAAACTATTAGCCCCACACGAGGTTTGTGAATAAGTGATTGTCTGATAATGAGCAAGGAATATCCGTCTTTCTGCTAAACAGGATGTATTGAACTCATAATTCATTAGATCCTTTTGATGAATGTCAACTACGTATCGTAAGTAAATTGCTCCCGCTTGTTCAAACATTTGATAACCATAGTCACTCTTTACTAAATGATCAATATGAGTCAGACTCCATAGAATTTTATCAATCCCTTTTTCTGGCCTTAAGGTGGAGAAATGAAACGAGTAAACTCTCTCTTTATCCAAAAACCAATCACAGGTCTCGATCCAGGATTCTATTTCATCATGAGTCTGAAACCTTTGTCCTTTTCTTATCCATGAATAGATCTCTTTACTTGTATGACTTAGATGTCTCGTATTTCTCGAAAAAGTGATTCGATTGATGGGATTTGGTATGATACTTATGAGATCGATGAGATTGAAAAATATCTTCTGTATAAATTTGACCCCATAAGCGGGACCACCACCAAATAGCGCAAAACCCAGTATTTCTGCTAGAAACTCTTCTAATTGTTCCCGAGCAACTAGAAAGAGATTCTTTAACCAGAAAGAATTCGGTTCAGGTTTAGGATACCCATCCACAAGTTTGTACACCCCAATCGTGTATGATGGAATCGTCAAAGATTTTATCCTCTCGAACTCTGTCTGTAACTCACTAGAGTCTAGGGAAACAGAGAAAAGAAGTACCTGAACGAGACATCCAGCAAGAAGAAGAAGTAAAAGGCTTGAATAGAGGAACTCCCGAACATTTGGCGAGCTCAGATGTGTCGATATCAACGGTGACTCATTATTTCGATGAATCATTTCTTCGACCCGAAGAAGCCTACGGCAACACTTCCATGAAATATCACTTGAAATCTCACTTATCGGTGCCCACAATCCCCACAATTTTAGCTTAAGAGCTCGCCATTTTAGCTTAAGAATTCGCCATCCTGATCTGTGCATAATATAATGAAAATTGGATACAAATTTGTGACTGCTACTTAGCATCGGCAATAGGTCTGAAAAAGCATCTAAAAATATCAAATTTAGATATTTGTACCCTGTCGAAGTAAAGAACCATGGCATATATGTTTGGAATAGATTCCATTTTGAGAGAGTTGAAAAAGCACTATCTCGTTGAAAGGTTCTACCCATCTGCCCTTTCTCAACGCCTTTCTTTAGCCAATTTCGCCAAAGACGCAATTTTTTACTCGTTTCGGATGGTAAAGATTTCTCAGAACGTGGAGTGTGAATCAAACCCATGTTTGAATTGAAATTCAGATACTGATGCAAGTTCTTCCTTTCTGAATCAGATAGATTCAGATCTGAAAGAGGTTGACAATAAGTTCTTTCCAAATTGACTATTTCTTCCTCTGTTAGAGGTGTTCCAGAAATGTCTGCGATCGAGTAAATAGTTCTACGAACGAATAGATCGGATCGAATTGGAAAATGGAAAGATTTGTACAAGTTATACCTTTCGTTACCCCTTTGTGGAAAATCGTTAGGTATGAATATGTTAGATACCTGTGACTCGATTGGTGAAATAGTATCTCTCTCCAAAAAAGCATGTTTTTTTTTACCGACGCACAAAGAAAATTTTTTGTTGCGAATGAACAAGATATTGAGGAATTGTCTATACGTAAAATCATAATTCTTGATACGGGCCTTTTCCATATAAAAAGAGAATCTTTTGTTACAGTTACAATAGAAGAAGAAGTGATGTGGATTATTCAAGAATCGAAGTCGATTTGCTTTATAAAAAGAAGATATCAATGAACTTCTATGAAATGCTTTTACGGGATTCAGCCAATTGTCTTGATCGCAGGATATCATTGAGAAATAGGAATCCGTGTTATCAAAGGATTTCCTGTGATTCTTTCTAGTATGGGAGTCAATCATCCACTTCCACTTTGGTATCTTATTGAACAAAAAGTGTGATATTGTTCCTCCATTGATCAAGAATTTCGATTTTTGGGAAGTATCATCCGCTTTCCATTTTTTCAAATGAACGATTGGAAGACCTAGTGATTTTAACAACGGGTTGCAGAGTTGATCATTCGGACCTTTCAATTCATAAATGTGGATCTCAGACCTATGAATGGGCATATTCCCTAAACTCACAAAGAAAAAAGGAAGTGAGTTAGACAAAAAGAGAATCAGCTTTGACAATGACTTAGAAAAATTTTTTTTGTTGATAACCTTAGACCAATCAAT